ATTATTATAATATAAAATGCATTTATTTTTCATATGAGAAAAATACTTATTTAGAAATTAGGCAATTTTATAGAATAAAAAAATACCAGTTTTTTTTTTTTTTTTTTTTACGTTATATTTACAGGTTGTTTTAAATTTTTTTTTTAAAAATTAATCATAAATGTTTTAAATTTAGATAATTTTATTTTGTAGTTCAATTTTTTTAAGAAAAATTGTATTTAGATAACTAAAATTTTCTATATAGATAAAACTTAGAGTTAAAAATTCAACATAAATATAGATAAAATAAATATTATAGTTTATTTATAAATCTATGATATATATGCGGGTATTATTAAGAATGTTCTATTAATTATATAAATATTAATATTTTATGGTGTATATACTTATTTTTGGATTTAAACTTTTTTTTATAAATTAATAGATTATCTAATAATATATTAAATATTTATATATTAATAGATAATATATTAATCTTAACTTGGTATATCTTCTGATAAATTTATTATATAAAAAAAAAAAAAAAAGAAGTTTAGTAGAATATCTATTATAAAATTTATAATAATTAAAAAATAATTTTTTTAAAAAATTTTAAAATTTATATTAATTTTTAAATTATTTTATAATATATTTAAATTTTTAAAATGATTTTTATTTAAATTAATTAATTTTATTTATTTTAATAAAAATTATTTGATAAAAATAATTAAATAATAATATTTATTAAATTAGTAAACAATTAAATTATGCAATTAAATAATTTTTATATAAATTTTATCAATAATGATAATAATAGTAATTATCTTAAAATTTATAAATTATATAATAAATTAGTTGTAAATTTTTTTTTATCATTAATATTTTATTATAATAATATTGTTTAATTGGTATAATTTATATATGAATATTATTAATAAATTAATTAATTAATTAGGGGATTAATTAAATTTTATTAATTGAGCAAAAAAAAATGGTGAGGATTTACCAATTTTTAATTAACTATTATAATTTTATTTAGTTTTAAATTGTTAAATTAATTTTATTTATTATTATTAAAATTTATTTATGTTTATAATTATTAAATTATACATAAAATAATTATTAAAATATTATTTATTTTTATAATTTTATTTTTAAAATTAATTAAAATAATTTATTTATTAATATAATTATTAAAAATTTTTAATTTTATTAATTATTTATTAAATTTATAAATAATTTAATAAGGGGATTAAATTATTTTATTTTTTTTATTAAGGAGAAGTTACTAATTTTTATTACTTTTTAATAAATATGTCTTTATATTTTATATTTAATATTTTAATTATTATAAATTTGTTTTATTTATAAATTATATATATATATATATATATATATATATATATATATATATACACATATGTATGTATATATTAATTATTTTTAATTATTTAATAATAATTTTATTTTAAAATTTTATTATTTATTAATTTTTTATGTAGATTATAAAGTTTTATTTTGGCTTATAAATTTATTATTAAATTATTTTATATGTAAATTTTTGTGTGAATTTTATATTATTTTAAAAATAATATAATTATTTTATTCGCAGTAATTAATTTTGTTAAATTAAAGAAATTTAGATACAGTAATTTTAAATTAGTATTGGTTAAATTTGTGCCAGCATCCGCGGTTATACAAATAATACAAGTGAATTTTTTTTAGTAATAGTTAAATTAAAAAAAATTTTTTTAGGGGTTTATTTATTAGGTGAAATTTTTAAATAAATTATTATAATTTTTGTTTGATTAATTGAAGCTAAGAAATTTTTATTAAAAACTAGGATTAGATACCCTATTATTAAAAATGTAAATATAAATACTAAGGTAGTAGTAGTTATGATCTTTAAACTTAAAAAATTTGGCGGTATTTTAGTCTATTCAGAGGAACCTGTTTTATAATCGATAATCCACGTTGGACCTTACTTAAATTGGTTAATCAATTTATATACCGTCGTTATAAGAATATTTTATAAGAATAATAATTTTCTATAATTTTAATTAAATTTATATCAGATCAAGGTGTAGTTTATGTTTAAGTAAAAATGGGTTACAATTTATTTATAATTGGATATAATTATGCAAAAATTATTGAAATTGGATTTGAAAGTAAAATTATAAAGATTAATAATTTGATTTTAGCTCTAAAATATGTACACATCGCCCGTCGCTCTTGTTATTAAAATAAGATAAGTCGTAACATAGTAGATGTACTGGAAAGTGTATCTAGAATGACAATTTAAAGCTTTAATAGTTAAGCATTTCATTTACATTGAAAAGATTTTTGTGCAACTCAATATAAATTGATTAAAATTTATTTATTAATTTTTTTTGTTTATTAATTTATTTTATTAAAAATAATTATAAATTTTTTTATTTTAGTAATGTATAATGAATAAATAATTTTAATTATAGTTTATTAGTATTGTGAAAGAAAATTGAAATAATTTGAAAAATTTTTATTAAATAAGTAAATTTAATTTATTGTACCTTGTGTATCAGGGTTTATCAATTAAAGAATAAATTTTTATTATTCTCGAATTTAAAAGAGTTAATAAATTATTAAAGTTAATGTAATAAAATTATTTTTTATAATTTATTAGAAATGAAAAGTTATTCGTTTTTAAATATATCTAGTTTTTTTAGAAATAAATTTAATTTATAATTAAAAAATTTACAAAACTATTTTATTAGTTTTTTAATTTTTTAATTAAATATTTTATGGGATAAGCTGTAAAATAAATTTTTAAAAATTATTAATAATATTATTTAAATATATGTTTAGAATTAGCAATTATTTATAATTTTGTTATAAATTATTAATAAATTTATATTATTTAATTTATTTTAAATTTTTATAAAAATTTTAATTTTTATTATATAAATTAATTAATAATGATAAAATTAGTATATATTAATTTAAAAATAAATTTTTATGATAAGTTTTTATAAAGAACTCGGCAAATTTAATGTTCGCCTGTTTAACAAAAACATGTCTTTTTGAATTAAATAAAAAGTCTGACCTGCCCATTGATAATTATTTAACGGCCGCAGTATCCTAACTGTGCAAAGGTAGCATAATCATTAGTCTTTTAATTGAAGGCTGGAATGAATGGTTGGACGAAATATTAACTGTTTCATATAAATTTATAATAGAATTTAATTTTTTAGTCAAAAAGCTAAAATTTTTTTAAAAGACGAGAAGACCCTATAAATCTTTATATTAAATTAATAATTAATTTTTTAGATATTTTTTATTATTTATTTATTTAATATTTTATTGGGGTGATAGTAAAATTTAATAAACTTTTATTTTATTTATAACATTGATTTATGAATAATTGATCCATTATTAATGATTAAAAAATTAAGTTACTTTAGGGATAACAGCGTAATATTTTTGGAGAGTTCTTATTGATAAAAATGATTGCGACCTCGATGTTGGATTAAGATATAATTTTAGGTGCAGAAGCTTAAATTTTGAGTCTGTTCGACTTTTAAATTCTTACATGATCTGAGTTCAAACCGGTGTGAGCCAGGTTGGTTTCTATCTTTAATAAATTAAAATATTTTAGTACGAAAGGACCAAATATTTAAATATTTATATTTTTTATATTGAATATTATTAATTTATACTATTTTGGCAGATTAGTGCAATAAATTTAGAATTTATTAAATATAGGTTTTACTATAAATAGTACTTGATTTTTATAGATTTATTGATATCTTTTGTAGGTTCTTTAATTTTAGTAGTTTGTGTTTTAGTAAGAGTTGCTTTTTTAACTTTATTAGAGCGAAAAGTTTTAGGTTATATTCAAATTCGTAAGGGTCCAAATAAAGTTGGATTAATAGGAATTCCTCAACCTTTTTGTGATGCAATTAAGTTATTTACTAAGGAACAAACTTATCCGTTAATATCTAATTATATTTCTTATTATTTTTCTCCGGTTTTTTCTTTATTTTTATCTTTATTATGTTGATTATGTATTCCTTTTTTTATTAAATTATTTTCTTTTAATTTAGGAATTTTATTTTTTTTATGTTGTACTAGAATAGGAGTTTATACAATTATAATTGCTGGGTGATCATCTAATTCTAATTATGCTTTATTAGGTAGATTACGGTCAGTAGCTCAAACTATTTCTTATGAAGTTAGTTTAGCATTAATTTTATTATCTTTTATTTTTTTAATTGGAGATTATAATTTTATTAATTTTTTTTATTATCAAAATTATTTATGATTTATAGTTTTATTATTTCCTATAATATTAGTATGGTTGAGAATTTCTTTAGCTGAAATAAATCGAACGCCTTTTGATTTTGCTGAAGGTGAATCAGAATTAGTTTCAGGATTTAATATTGAATATAGAAGAGGGGGGTTTGCCTTGATTTTTTTAGCTGAGTATGCTAGAATTTTATTTATAAGTATATTATTTGTTTTAATATTTATAGGGGGTGATTTATTTAGAATTATATTTTATGTAAAATTAACATTTATTAGATTTTTAATTATTTGAGTTCGAGGTTCTTTACCTCGTTTTCGTTATGATAAATTAATATATTTAGCTTGAAAGAGATTTTTACCATTATCATTAAATTATTTAATGTTTTTTGTTGGATTAAAAATTTTTTTAATTATATTTATTTAATGAATTTTTTTTAGTAAAGTTTATAGAAAATTTAATTTCTATCTTATGTTTTCAAAACATATGCTTAATTCAAGCTCATAAACTTAATTTAATAAATTATCTCATATTTTAGTAATTAATGGATTGATTATATAATATAAGAAGTATACTACTGTTAAAATTTGTCCTATTAATACGTATGGATCTTCAACTGGTCGTGCTCCAATTCATGTTAATAAAATAACTGTTGTTACTATAACTCAAAATAAAATTTTATTAATTGGATAGAATTGAATTCCTCGGAAATTTCTTATATTATAAAATGGTAAAATTACTAAAATTAAAATTGATAAAACTAAAGCAATTACTCCTCCTAATTTATTAGGAATAGATCGTAAAATAGCATATGCAAATAAAAAGTATCATTCAGGTTGGATATGAACTGGAGTTACTAATGGGTTTGCTGGAATGAAATTATCAGGATCTCCTAATAAATATGGATTAATTAACGTTAATAAAATTAGAATTATTAATATAATAATAAATCCAATTAGATCCTTAAAAGTAAAGTATGGATGAAATGGAATTTTATCAATATTTGAATTAATTCCTATAGGGTTATTTGAACCTGTTTGGTGTAAGAATAATAAATGAATTATTGTTATTGCTAGTACAATAAATGGTAAAATAAAATGAAAAGTGAAAAATCGTGTTAAAGTTGCATTATCAACAGCAAATCCTCCTCATACTCATTGTACTAAATCAATTCCTATATAAGGAATAGCTGATAATAAATTTGTAATAACTGTAGCTCCTCAGAATGATATTTGTCCTCATGGAAGTACATATCCTATAAATGCAGTTCCTATTACTAAGAATAGAATAATTACTCCTACTAATCATGTTTCTTGAAATATATATGATCCATAATATATTCCTCGTCCTACATGTAAGTAAATACAAATAAAAAAGAAAGATGCTCCATTAGCATGTAAAGTTCGTAAAAATCAACCATTATTTACATCTCGACAAATATGATTTACTCTATTAAATGCTAAATTAATATCTGCTGTATAGTGTATTGCTAAAAATAGGCCTGTTAAAATTTGAATAATTAGACATAATCCTAAAAGAGATCCAAAATTTCATCAAGATGAAATATTTCTTGGAGCTGGTAAATCTACTAATGAATTATTAGCAATTTTAAGAATAGGGTGGGTAGTTCGAATAGGTTTGTTCATTAGTTTATTATTCGTAAAGGTCCATAAAATAATTTAGTAATTTTTACAATAGCAATTAAAGTAATTAATAAATAGTTTATTAATAAAATTGTAATAAAATTTGTTGGAAAGTTATATAATTTATTTAATGATAAAGAATTTTCTATAAAAAATGAAAGTTCATTAAATAAATCAATTATTTCATTATTAAAAATATTTATATTTATTATTATATTATCTAAAATAAAAAATTTTAAAATTAATGAAATAAATAAAAATATTGTTGAATAAATTGTTAATTTTAAAGAAAATGAAAATATTTCATTTGAGGCTAAAGATGTTACATAAATAAATAAAACTAATATTCCTCCTAAAAAAATTAAAAAAAGAATATAGGAAAATCAAAAACTTTTAGTAATTAATCCTGTTATAATTCTAATAATTACAGTTTGGATTAATAATGTTAATCCTATAGCTAAAGGGTGGCTTATTTGTATAAAAATTAATCTATTAATTAAGGATAATATAAATATAAATTGTATAATATCAAGAGGTAGTTTATTTAAAATATTAATTTTGGGGATTAATGAAAAAGAAATTTCTTTTCTCTTGAAGTTTTAAAAGAAATAATTCTTATTTTTGATTTACAAGACCAATATTTTTGTTAAATTATTAAAACAAATGATTAAATTTATTAGATGGGTTTTACCTAGATTAATATTAATAATTGGTTTATTTGTTTTTGTATCAAGTCGTAAACATTTATTATCAATATTATTAAGTTTAGAATTTATTGTATTAATTTTATTTTTTTTATTATTTATTTATTTAAATTATTTAAATTATGAATGTTATTTTAGTATAATATTTTTGACTTTTAGAGTTTGTGAAGGAGCATTAGGATTATCAATTTTAGTTTCTTTAATTCGAACTCATGGAAATGATAATTTTCAATCTTTTAGAATTTTGTAATGATAAAATTAATTTTTTTTTTAATATTCATTTTTCCAATTTGTTTTATTAATAATATATTTTGAATGGTGCAAAATTTATTATTTTTATTAAGTTTTTTCTTTATTATATATAATTATTTTTCTAATTATTTTATAAATTTATCTTATTTTTTAGGATGTGATTTATTATCTTATACTTTAGTTTTATTAAGTTTGTGAATTACTTGTTTAATATTAATAGCAAGTGAATCTGTTTATAAAAGTAATAATTTTTGAAAGTTATTTTTGTTAAATGTAGTTTTTTTACTTTTAATATTAGTTTTAGCTTTTGGAAATAATAATTTATTTTTATTTTATTTATTTTTTGAAAGAAGATTAATTCCTACATTATTTTTAATTATAGGGTGAGGATATCAACCTGAACGTTTACAAGCAGGTTTATATCTTTTGTTTTATACTTTATTAGTTTCTTTACCTATATTAATTGGATTATTTTATCTATACAATTTAATTGGTTCAATAAATTTTTATTTATTAAGAAATTATTTATTTAATTTTGATATTTTATATATTTCTTTAATTTTAGCTTTTTTAGTTAAGATACCAATATTTTTAGTACATTTATGATTACCTAAGGCTCATGTAGAGGCCCCTATTTCTGGTTCTATAATTTTAGCTGGAATTATATTAAAATTAGGAGGTTATGGATTATTACGTGTATTTAGATTTTTACAAATTTCAGGAATAAAGTATAATTTTATTTGAATTTCTATTAGATTAATTGGAGGTGTATTAATTAGTTTAGTTTGTTTGCGTCAAACAGATTTAAAATCTTTAATTGCTTATTCTTCAGTAGCTCATATAGGAATTGTTTTAGCCGGTTTAATAACTATTAATTATTGAGGGATATGTGGTTCTTTAACTTTAATAATTGGTCATGGTTTATGTTCTTCAGGATTATTTTGTTTAGCAAATATTTCTTATGAACGATTAGGGAGTCGAAGATTATTAATTAATAAGGGATTATTAAATTTTATACCTTCAATAACTTTATGATGATTTTTATTAAGTTCTGCTAATATAGCAGCTCCTCCAACTTTAAATTTATTAGGGGAAATTTCTTTATTAAATAGAATTGTTAGATGATCATGAGTTACAATACTTATGTTATCATTATTATCTTTTTTTAGAGCTGCTTATAGATTATATTTATATGCATATACTCAACATGGAAAATTTTATTCGGGATTATATTCATTTAGTAATGGAAAAATTCGTGAATATTTATTATTAGCTTTACATTGAATTCCTTTAAATTTATTAATTTTAAAAAGAGAAGTTTGTTTTTTATGAATTTATTTAAATAGTTTATTAAAATATTGATTTGTGGTGTCAAAGATATGAATATATTTCATTTTAAATCGTGAAATTTTTAAATATTTGTAAATTAAGTTTTATTAAGTTATTAAGATTAAGAATTAGATTATTTTTAATAAGTTTATATTTTTTATATTTTGAATTAACATATTTTTTAGAATGAGAAGTTGTATTTATTAATTCTTCATCAATTGTTATAACTTTTTTATTTGATTGAATATGCCTTTTATTTATAAGATTTGTTTTATTTATTTCTTCTTTAGTAATTTTTTATAGAATAGAATATATAAGTTCTGATATTAATATTAATCGATTTATTTTATTAGTATTAATATTTGTTTTATCAATAATAATATTAATTATTAGTCCTAATTTAATTAGAATTTTATTAGGATGAGATGGTTTAGGATTAGTATCTTATTGTTTAGTTATTTATTTTCAAAATGTTAAGTCTTATAATGCTGGAATATTAACTGCATTAAGTAATCGAATTGGTGATGTTGCTTTATTATTAGCTATTGCATGAATATTAAATTATGGAAGATGAAATTATGTATTTTATTTAGAAGTAATAAAAAATGATTTAGAAATAAGAGTAATTGGTAGATTAGTTATATTGGCTGCTATAACTAAAAGAGCTCAAATTCCTTTTTCTTCTTGATTACCTGCTGCAATAGCAGCTCCAACTCCAGTTTCTGCATTAGTGCATTCTTCAACTCTTGTAACTGCTGGAGTTTATTTATTAATTCGATTTAATATTTTATTAGTTGATACTTTAATTGGTAAAATTCTTCTTTTATTATCTGGATTAACAATATTTATAGCTGGATTAGGTGCTAATTATGAATTTGATTTAAAGAAAATTATTGCTTTATCAACTTTAAGACAATTAGGTTTAATAATAAGAATTTTATCTATAGGATTTTATAAATTAGCATTTTTTCATTTATTAACGCATGCTTTATTTAAGGCTTTATTATTTATATGTGCAGGAGCAATTATTCATAATATAAATAATTTTCAAGATATTCGTTATATAGGAGGATTAAGAAGTTATATACCTTTAACTTCGGCTTGTTTTAATGTAGCTAATTTAGCTTTATGCGGTATACCTTTTTTAGCTGGGTTTTATTCAAAGGATTTAATTTTAGAAATTGTTTCTTTAAGATACGTTAATATATTTTCTTTTTTTCTTTATTTTTTTTCTACAGGTTTAACTGTTGCGTATTCATTTCGATTAGTTTATTATACAATAACAGATGATTTAAATTGTGGAGCTTTAAATATATTAAATGATGAAGGTTGAATTATGTTAAAGGGAATATTTGGATTATTAAGAATAAGAATTATTGGAGGTAGAATATTAAATTGATTAATATTTTCTTCAATATACATGGTTTGTTTACCTAATTATTTAAAATTATTAACTTTATTAGTTTGTATTTTAGGAGGTTTATTCGGTTATTTAGTTTCTAATGTTTCTTTATATTTTATTAATAAATCATTTTTTAGTTATAATAGAACTTATTTTTTAGGTTCTATGTGATTTATACCATATATTTCAACTTATGGTATAATTAATTATCCTTTAAATGTAGGATTTTCTATAACTAAATATTTTGACCAAGGTTGATCTGAATTTATAGGAGCTCAACAATTGAGAAATAAGTTAGTTCAGTATTCTAAAATTAATCAGTTTTTACATAATAATAGATTAAAAATTTATTTTATAACTATAGTTTTATGAATTTTATTATTATTAAATTTATTGATTTTTTTATATCTAAATAGCTTATATTATAGAGTATAATATTGAAGATATTATGGAGATTAGTTAATCTTTAGATATAGTGAATTAATTTTAGTACTATAAATTATTATTTAAAATTTATTAATTGATTAATTTTCATTTATAAAAAAAGAATCTTATTTTTACAATGAAAATGTAATGTTTTATTTAAACTATATAAATAGAAGTATAAATGGAATTTAACCATTAAAAGAAAAAGTTAGCAGCTTTACTAAGAACATCATACTTCCTTAATTGGAGAATTCTCTCATTTTTATCATTAACAGTGATATACCTCTATTTTGGTTTCAATTAAAAGAATAAGGGTATAATAATTACCTAAGATTAGGTCGAAACTAATTGCAATAAATCGCTTCATATTCAAGGTAGATTAGATATTCTAATATTTTTTGAATGCAAATCAAATGTTAATTTAACTACAACCCTATTTAATTTGATCAATTTAATATTCCTTGATTTCATTCATGATATAATCCAATTAATAAAATTAGAATAAAAGTAATTGATGTTATTGTTCAAACTATTATATTAGAATAATTAATAATAAGAATTATAGGTAGAATAAGAGCAATTTCTACGTCAAAAATTAAAAAAATAATTGTAATTAAAAAAAAGTGAAGTGAAAATGGAAGACGAGAGGATGATTTTGGATCAAATCCACATTCAAAAGGAGAATTTTTTTCTCGATCTGTAATAGATTTTTTTGATAAAATTGAAGCTAATATTATTACAATAGTTGAAATAATTAAGATAATTGATGATATAATTATGATTAAATAAATTATTTATACTATAAATTATAGACCTTATGATTGGAAGTCAAATATACTTATTATACTATATAAATTAAATATTTAAATTATCCTCCTCATCAATAAATTGATACATATAAAAATAATCATACAATATCAACGAAGTGTCAATATCATGCTGCTGCTTCAAATCCAAAATGATGAGTTTTAGAAAAATGATTATTTAAATGACGTAATAAACAAACCAATAAAAATGTTGTTCCAATTAATACATGAAGTCCATGGAATCCTGTTGCTATAAAAAATGTTGATCCATATACAGAATCAGCAATTGTAAAAGGGGCTTCTACATATTCATAAGCTTGAAGAATTGTAAAATAAATTCCTAATAAAACAGTAAAAAATAAACCTTGAGTAGTTTGTGAATGATTACCTTCCATTAAACTATGATGAGCTCATGTAACTGTAATTCCAGATGCAAGGAGAATTGTTGTATTTAACAAGGGAATTTGAAATGGATTAAATGGAATAATTCCTATAGGAGGTCATGATGCTCCTAATTCAATATTAGGGGAAAGACTTCTATGAAAAAATGCTCAAAAAAATGAAACAAAGAATAAAACTTCTGATAAAATAAATAAAATTATTCCTCATCGTAAACCAATTGTTACTTGATAAGTATGAAGACCTTGAAATGTTCCTTCTCGGGATACATCTCGTCATCATTGGTATACAGTTAAAATAGTAATAATATTTCCTAATACAAATAAAGAAATATCATATTGGTGAAATCATTTAACTATTCCCGATACAGTTGTTATTGCTCCAATTGCACCTGTTAAAGGTCATGGACTATAATCTACTAAATGAAATGGGTGATTTGAATGTGTTGACATTTATATTAATTTACTTCTCTTGAATAAAGAGTTCTTAAGACAGCAAATACATATGATTGAATAATTGCTACAGCTGATTCAAGAACTAATAAAAGAATTTGTGTAATTAGTAAAAGACTAATTAGAATAGTTGATAAATTAGGTCCTGTATTACCTAATAAAGTTATTAATAAATGTCCTGCAATTATATTAGCTGTTAATCGTACTGCTAATGTTCCTGGTCGAATTACATTTCTAATAGTTTCAATACATACTATAAATGGTATTAAAACTGCGGGTGTTCCTTGTGGAACTAAATGAGCAAATATATGATTTGTATGATTAATTCATCCGTAAATTATAAAAGAAATTCATAAAGGTAAAGCTAATGTAAGAGTTAAAGTTAAATGACTTGTTCTTGTAAAAATATAAGGGAATAATCCTATAAAATTATTAAATAAGATTATTGAAAATAATGAAATGAAAATTAAAGTAGTTCCGTTATGTCCTGAAATTCCTAAAAGAGTTTTAAATTCCTTATGAAGGGTTTGAATAATTGTATTTCATATAATATGAAATCGTGAAGGTAAAAATCAATACATTGATGGAATTAATAAAAGTCCTAAAAATGTACTTAATCAATTTAATGATAAGTTAAAAATACTTGAAGAAGGGTCGAATACAGAAAATAGATTAGTTATCATTTTCAATTAAATGAATTTCTTTTAAATTCATTTTTTTTATCAGATTTAGGTGAAGTTGGTAAGATTGAATAATAATTTATTATATTAAATAATAAAAAAATTACAGTAAATATAATAAATAAAAATAATCAATTAATTGGGGCTATTTGTGGAATTAAAAAATATTAATGATTTAATAATTTTAGTTTGACATACTAATGTTATGATTTAACTAATTTTTTCATTAGAAGTAAGTGCTAATTTACTATTAAATGGTTTAAGAGACCAGTACTTGCTTTCAGTCATCTAATGAAGAATTTATATTATTTATAATTCATTTAATAAAATAATTTGTAGGAATTCTTTCAATCACAATTGGTATAAAACTATGATTTGCTCCACAAATTTCTGAACATTGTCCATAAAATAATCCTGGTCGATTTATTAAAAAATTAGTTTGATTTAAACGTCCTGGAGTTCCATCTACCTTTACTCCTAAACTAGGTACAGTTCAAGAGTGAATTACATCTGCGGCCGTTACTAAAATTCGAATTTGTGAATTTATAGGTAAAACAACACGATTATCAACATCAAGAAGACGAAATCCGTCAAGTGATAATTCATTTGTAGGAATTATATATGAATCAAATTCGATATTTGTAAAATCTGAGTATTCATAAGATCAATATCATTGATGACCAATTGATTTTAATGTAATTGAAGGTTCATTAATTTCATCAAGTAAATATAAAAGTCGTAATGATGGTAAAGCAATAAAAAGAAGAATAATTGCAGGTAAAATAGTTCAGATTATTTCAATAGTTTGTCCGTGTAATAAAAATCGATTAGTATATTGATTAAAAAATAACATAAATATTAAATAACCTACTATAGTTGTAATTATTACTAAAATTAATAAAGCGTGGTCATGAAAAAAAATTAATTGTTCTATTAAAGGAGATGCTCTATTTTGAAGTCCTAAATTTGATCAAGTTGACATTTCTAATAAAAGTAAAATACTTTATTTATGGAGCTTAAATCCATTGCACTAATCTGCCATATTAGAAATTAGTTAATAAAGGAAGTTCAGAATAGCTATGTTCAGCTGGTGGAATATTTTGGTATCATTCAATAGAAGAATTTAATTGTATTGGATAAATTACTTGACGTTGAGTAATCATTCTTTCTCAAATAATAAATAATAAAAATACAATTCCTAAAAGTGAAATTGATGAACCAATTGTTGAAATTACATTTCATGCTGTATAAGCGTCAGGATAATCTGAATATCGTCGAGGTATACCTGCAAGTCCTAAGAAATGTTGAGGGAAGAATGTTAAATTTACTCCAATAAATATAATAATAAATTGACTTTTTAAAAGCTTTGCATTTAAAACTAATCCTGTGAATAAAGGGTATCAATGAACAAATCCTGCTATAATAGCAAATACAGCTCCTATTGATAAAACATAATGGAAATGTGCGACTACATAATATGTATCATGAAGAATAATATCAACAGATGAATTAGCTAAAACAACTCCTGTTAATCCTCCAACAGTAAATAAAAATACAAATCCTAAAGCTCAAAGTGTGGCTGGGGAATAATTTAAATAAGTTCCATGTAAAGTTGCTAATCATCTAAAAATTTTAATTCCTGTAGGAACAGCAATAATTATAGTAGCTGATGTAAAATAAGCTCGTGTGTCTACATCTATTCCAACTGTAAATATATGATGAGCTCATACAATAAATCCTAATAATCCAATAGCTAATATAGCATAAATTATTCCTAAAGATCCAAATGTTTCCTTTTTACCTGATTCTTGACTAATAATATGAGAAATTATTCCAAATCCTGGTAAAATTAAAATATAAACTTCTGGATGTCCAAAAAATCAAAATAAATGTTGATAAAGAATTGGGTCTCCCCCTCCTGCAGGATCGAAGAAAGAAGTATTTAAATTTCGATCTGTTAAAAGTATAGTAATTGCTCCAGCAAGAACTGGTAAAGATAAAAGAAGTAATAAAGCTGTAATTACAACTGATCACACAAATAAAGGTATTCGGTCAAAAGTAATACCTGTTGATCGTATATTAATAACAGTTGTAATAAAATTTACAGCTCCTAAAATTGATGATACTCCTGCTAAGTGAAGAGAAAAAATTGCTAAATCAACAGAAGCTCCTCCATGAGCGATTAATGATGATAATGGAGGGTAAACTGTTCATCCTGTACCGGCCCCATTTTCCACTATACTGCTTGCTATTAATAGTGTTAATGAAGGAGGAAGTAATCAAAAACTTATATTATTTATTCGAGGAAATGCTATATCAGGTGCTCCTAATATTAATGGAACTAATCAATTTCCAAATCCTCCAATTATAATTGGTATAACTATAAAAAAAATTATTACAAAAGCGTGTGCAGTTACAATTACATTATAAATTTGGTCATCACCAATTAAGGCTCCTGGGTGTCCTAATTCTGCTCGAATTAGAATTCTTAAAGATGTTCCCACTATTCCAGCCCATGCTCCAAATATAAAATAAAGTGTTCCAATATCCTTATGATTTGTAGAAAATAACCATTGTCGCGATTAAATGGCTGAAATATAGGCGATAGATTGTAAATCTATTTATGGGAAATTTTCTCTTTAATCATAAATTATAATACAAGGCTTTATAGTCAATAATGACATTAGACTGCAATTCTAAAGGAGTAAATTTTTACTAAGGCTTAAAAGATTATTTCTTATATTTATAGCTTTGAAGGCTATTAGTTTTGTTAACTTAAAGCCTTCAAATTAAAATATGATAAATAGTAATCTAATAAAAGGTAATCCTAAAATAGAAATTGATGAAGAAAATATGTATATATTTATTTGAAAATCATTAATTTGATATGAATTAATTCAAATCGGTTCAAAATTATTTAATATTAAACCAGAATAACAAATTCGTAAATAAAAAAATAAAGCAATTAATGTAAATCTAATTAAAACAAAAGTTAGAAAATATTGATGATTTATAGTTAATAAATTAATTACAATTCATTTAGGGATAAATCCTATAAATGGAGGTAACCCTCCTAATGAAAGTAAATTAAATATTATGGTAAATTTAATTGATTTAGAATAAGAAAATAATGAGAATATTTTGTTGATATGAAAAATTTTTCATAAATTAAACATATAAACTAAATTAAAAGATAAAAATCTATAAAATAAAAAATAAATTAATCAAATTCTTTGGTTAAATAATAAAGAACTTATTATTCACCCTAAATGATTAATTGATGAAAAAGCTATTAATTTTCGAAGAAGAGATTGATTTAATCCTCCCAATGATCCAAATATAACGGATAAAATTGAACAAATAATAATTATATTTGAATTAATTAAATAAGTTATTAGTATAAAAGGAGCAATTTTTTGTCATGTTATTAGAATAAATCTATTAAATCATGATAAACCTTCAATAATATTAGGAAATCAAAAATGAAAAGGAGCTGCTCCTACCTTTAGTAAAAGGCTTGAAATAATTATTAAATTAGAGATATTTTCAATTTGTGTAGATATAACTAATGATGTTTTATAATTTAAAATTAATGTTATTATAATTACAGAAAATAATAAAATTGTTGAAGCTAAAGCTTGAGTAAGAAAATATTTTAATGAGGCTTCTGTTGATATTAAATTATTATCTCTTATTAGGGGGATAAAAGATAATAAATTAATTTCTAACCCTATTCATGCTCTTAATCAAGAATTTGCTGAAATTGTTATTATAGTTCCTAAAATTAATATTAATACAAATATAATTTTTGATGAATTATTAAAAATTAAAAAGAAAAGGATTAAAACCTTTATAAATGGGGTATGAACCCAGTAGCTTAATTAGCTTATCTTTTTATAAAATTATATTTTGGTGTATGATGCACATGAGTTTTTGAAACTTTTAGAAATAGTTTAATTCTATTAAATATAATGAATGTATTATTAAATACATGATTTATCCTATCAAGATAATCCTTTTATCAGGCAATTCATT